ATATTTCGATTGTATGGCGTGGTGTATACACGTTATGCAAACAGAAGGTATGGTTACTCTACTCTATTTTTTCATGGAATGATTATTCCATTCTTTTTTCTCTTTGGATCATAACCAAATCAAAACTTCTCGAGTTATCAGAATCTGTAGTAAAAAAAGTCCTTGGTTATTTAACTTAGATGAAATAGTAATAGTTCCGCTCATTGGTATACTACAAAAATGGGAATGAAATCAATCTGATTCCAATATCTCATATCTTTCCCAAACAAAAGGGGACAATTTAAGTGGAAAGCCCATATCTATTTAATATCTATTTATTAGAATAAAATTAGTCTGTTTTTATGTTATTTCGTACTGTATAATTCCTTTGCTTTGTTTGTGGGATCATTTTCCCCAGGGGTAATGAAAAGAATTCTAGAATGGATTGCTAATTATGCCTAGATCTCATATAAATGGAAATTTTATTGATAAGACCTCTTCAATTGTAGCCAATATCTTATTACGAATAATTCCGACAACTTCAGGAGAAAAAAAGGCATTTACCTATTACAGAGATGGTGCGATTTGATTCTTTTTTCTTGTTTTTTTTAGCCCTCACCTCAGTCTTACGAGAAAGAGACGCGGTTCGGTATAGAAAGAACGAAATTCTTGAAATAAACCTACGCTCGGTGAAGGTGAAGTTTGGAGATAGAACAATTCCTTCTATCGTGTATCCTCGATTGATGCAGCCTCAGATGTTTCAATTGTTGATTTGAGTATTGAGCGAAAGGTTACACCTATGGGTTCTGTATTGCGGGTCAATCCTACACTACATTAGTACCAATAGACGGCATAAGGGAAAAAGCACTACACCTAGGAATCAACAACACAAAAACTTTGTTATAAATTCCCCCTTTCCTTATCGGTATCGGGACTAACAAGAATGGTTGGGACAACAAACATCCATCTCGTTTGTACTTTGGATACCCGTATAACCATCAAAGATCGTTGAAGTGACTAATTCCTGGAAATAGAAGGCGTTGAGAACAAAGAAATTGTTGGAGTTACCATTTATATCTAACACTAATATGATTGGTGTTAAGAAAAAACCTCTTGCGGGAAGGCTGGCTAGAGATTTCTTGTAAAAATACTAGTTCCTTTCAGTTCATAATGAGATGAGAATAGTTCAATTTTTATTCTATGGATTATTCCCCTTAGTACTATGCGCAGAAGGGAGGAGCCGTATGAGATGAAAATCTCATGTACGGTTCTGGAACGGAGATTTTTTTGAATAGAATGAACGACCGTAACGGATGTTGGCTCAATCCGAAGGAAATTATGCGGAAGCTTTACAGAATTATTATGAAGCTACGCGACCAGAAATTGATCCCTATGATCGAAGTTATATACTCTATAACATAGGCCTTATACACACAAGCAATGGAGAGCATACAAAGGCTTTGGAATATTATTTCCGGGCACTAGAACGAAACCCATTCTTACCACAAGCTTTTAATAATATGGCCGTGATCTGTCATTACGTGCGACTATCTCCACTATAGAAATAAGGAAAAAAAGCAAAGATCAAATTGGCTAGTAAATACTAGAAAAAATAGGCTTTCTACATAATGCATCGTCCAAAGCAACGATTTTTATCAGCTGTAGCAAGGAAAGAGACTTCACGAGAACCAAAATAGGAAGAAAAAAAAAAATGAGTGCAGCCTATATACTATATTCTATGGATAAAGGATCAAATTGATAGAGAAAGCACCGTAAAGATCAATTAGCGAGCTATTGAGTCGATACAGTTAATAACTGCTTACTTATGTCATGATATGGGACAAAAGTTAGGAATCAACTTATGTAATAGAGTCGATCCACTAAGGTATTGAGCAGCGGTGTAGCATCAGATCCCAAAGATAGTAAGTTCTTTTTTCTTATGGAAAAAAGTCTTTTTCAAAGATTCTATATGAATTCCATATATGAAACCGAGATAGTTACCTTTCAGAAAATTCTAACGATATTGTGGGGATACCTATGCTTCATTCTTCTGAAGGTGGGAGAAAAGATCAAACTGATTCTGATTATTGATCAAAATTAGGGTTTGAAACTTATGTAATTAACTTCTTCTGGTTAACCCAAGAAAAAATGGGATAGGTTTATGAGAAATCTAATTCAGTTAGCATAGGGTAGATTAAGATAGGACACAAAAAGAATCGATTTTTGAGCCGTATGAGATAGGAAACTCTCAAGTACGGTTCTAAGGGAAGGAACCACCTATTCCGACCGGGGAGAACAGGCCATTCTACAGGGTGATTCTGAAATTGCGGAAGCTTGGTCCGATCAAGCTGCTGAGTATTGGAAACAAGCTATAGCGCTTACTCCAGGTAATTATATTGAAGCACATAATTGGTTGAAAATCACGAAGCGCTTCGAATAAAACCACTCTCTTTTTTAATTCATTAAAAAAAAAAATAGGTTTGGTTGTTGGATCCATCAATCAAATAAAATAGATTGTTCC